CAATTCAAACATGGGTTTGATTCACACTCCATGTTCTGAGAAGTATTTACCATCCGGAAAGAGGAAAAAACGGAGTTTTTGTCTAAAGAAAAAGAAATGCGTTGAGAAAAGGCAGATGTATAGAACCTTTCAACGAGATAGTGCTTTTTCAAATCTCTCAAAATGGAATCTGTTCCAAACATATATGCCATGGTTCCTTACTTCGACAGGGTGCAAATATCTCAATTTCACCCTTTTAGATATTCTTTCAGACCCATTGCCGATACTAAGTAGCAGTCAAAAATTTGTATCCATTTTTCATGATATTTTTCATTACATTTTTCATGATATGATGCATGGATCATATATATCATGGCCAATTTCTCAGAAGATTCTTACACAATGGACTCTGATAAGTGAGATTTCGAGTCAATGTTTACAGAATCTTCTTCTGTCCGAAGAAATGATTCATCGAAAGAATGAGTCACCCATTCCATTGATATGGGCACATCTGAGATCAACAAATGCTCGGGAGTTCCTCTATTCAATCTTTTTCCTTCTTCTTGTTGCTGGATATCTCGTTCGTATACATCTTATCTTTGTTTCCCGAGCCTCTAGTGAGTTACAGACAGAGTTAGAAAAGATCAAATCTTTGATGATTCCATCATACATGATGGAATTTCGAAAACTTCTGGATAGGTATCCTACATCTGAACTGAATTCTTTCTGGTTAAAGAATCTCTTTCTAGTTGTTCTGGAACAATTAGGAGATTCTCTGGAAGAAATACGGAGTTCTGCTTCTGGTGGCAACATGCTATTGGGTGGTGCTTATGGGGTCAAATCAATACGTTCTTGGAAGATCAATCTCATCGATCTTGTAAGTATCATACCAAATCCCATCAATCGAATCATTTTTTCGATAAATACGAGACATCTAAGTCGTACAAGTAAAGAGATCTATTCATTGATAAGAAAAAGAAAAAACGTGAACGGTGATTGGATTGATGAGAAAATAGAATTCTGGGTCGCGAACAGTGATTCGATTGATGATGAAGAAAAAGAATTCTTGGTTCAGTTCTCCACCTTAACGACAGAAAAAAGGATTGATAAAATTCTATTGAATCTGACTTATAGTGATCATTTATCAAAGAATGACTCTGGTTATCAAATGATTGAACAACCGGGATCAATTTCCTTACGATACTTAGTTGACATTCATAAAAAGGATCTAATGAATTATGAGTTCAATAGATCCTGTTTAGCAGAAAGACGGATATTCCTTGCTCATTATCAGACAATCGCTTATTCACAAACCTCGTGCGGGGCTAATAGTTTTCATTCCCCATCTACTCCCTTTTCGCTCCGCTTAGCCCTATCCCCTTCTAGAGGTATTTTAGTGATAGGTTCTATAGGAACTGGACGATCCTGTTTGGTAAAATACCTAGCGACAAACTCCTATGTTCCTTTCATTACGGTATTTCCGAACAAGTTCCTGGATGACGAGCCTAAAGGTTATCCTATTGATGATATTTATGATAGTTATGATAGTGATGATAGTGATGATAGTGATGATAGTGACGATATTTATATTGATGGTAGTGATGATGACCTTGATATTGATACGGAGCTGCTAACTATGTATATGACGCCAAAAATAGACCAATTTGATATCACCCTTCAATTCGAATTAGCAAAAGCAATGTCTCCTTGCATAATATGGATTCCAAACATTCATGATCTGCATGTGAATGAGTCGAATTACTTATCCCTCGGTCTATTAGAGAACTATCTCTCCAGGGATTGTGAAAGATGTTCCACTAGAAAGATTCTTGTTATTGCTTCGACTCATATTCCCCAAAAAGTGGATCCCGCTCTAATAGCTCCGAATAAATTCAATACATGCATTAAGATACGAAGGCTTCTTCTTCCACAACAACGAAAGCACTTTTTCATTCTTTCATATACTAGGGGATTTCACTTGGAAAAGAGGATGTTCCATACTAACGGATTCGAGTCCATAACCATGGGTTCCAATGCGCGAGATCTTGTAGCACTTATCAATGAGGCCCTATCAATTAGTATTACACAGAAGAAATCCATTATAGAAACTAATACAATTAGATCAGCTCTTCATAGAAAAACTTGGGATTTTCGATCCAAGACAAGATCGGTTCAGGATCATGGGATCCTTTTCTATCAGATAGGAAGGGCTGTTGCACAAAATGTACTTCTAAGTAATTGCCCCACAGATCCTATATCTATCTATATGAAGAAGAATTCATGTGAGGGAGGGGATTCTTATTTGTACAAATGGTACTTCGAACTTGGAACGAGCATGAAGAAATTAACGATACTTCTTTATCTTTTGAGTTGTTCTGCCGGATCGGTCGCTCAAGATCTTTGGTCTTCATCCAGACCCAATTCTTATGGATTCGTTGAGAATGATTCTGATCTAGTTCATGGCCTCTTACTATTATTACTATTAGAAGTAGAAGGCGCTCTGGCTCTGGCGGGATCCTCA